AAGAAATACGAGACATCTAAGTCATACAAGTAAAGAGATCTATTCATTGATAAGAAAAAGAAAAAACGTGAACAGTGATTGGATTGATGATAAAATGGAATCCTGGGTTGCGAACAGTGATTCGATTGATGATGAAGAAAGAGAATTTTTGGTTCAGTTCTCCACCTTAACGACAGAAAAAGGGATTGATCAAATTCTATTGAGTCTGACTCATAGTGATTATTTATCTAGTGATCATTTATCAAAGAACGACTCTGGTTATCAAATGATTGAACACCCGGGAGCAATTTACTTACGATATTTAGTTGACATTCATAAAAAGTGTCTAATGAATTATGAGTTCAATACATCCTGTTTAGCAGAAAGACGGATATTCCTTGCTCATTATCAGACAATCACTTATTCACAAACCCCGTGTGGGGCTAATAGTTTTCATTTCCCGTCTCATGAAAAACCCTTTTCGCTCCGCTTAGCCCTATCCCCCTCTAGGGGTATTTTAGTGATAGGTTCTATAGGAACTGGACGCTCCTATTTGGTCAAATACCTAGCGACAAACTCCTATGTTCCTTTGGTATTTCTGAACAAGTTCCTGGATAACAAGCCTAAAGGTTTTCTTATTGATGATATCGATATTGATGATAGTGACAATATTGATGATAGTGACGAGATTGATGCTAGTGACGATATCGATCTTGACCTCGATACGGAGCTGCTAACTCTGATGAATGCGCTAAATATGGATAGGATGCCGGAAATAGACCGATTTTCTATCACCCTTCAATTCGAATTAGCAAAAGCAATGTCTCCTTGCATAATATGGATTCCAAACATTCATGATCTGGATGTGAATGAGTCGAATTACTTATCCCTCGGTCTATTAGTGAACTATCTATCCAGGGATTGTGAAAGATGTTCCACTAGAAATATTCTTGTTATTGCTTCGACTCATATTCCCCAAAAAGTGGATCCCGCTCTAATAGTTCCGAATAAATTAAATACATGCATTAAGATACGAAGGCTTCTTATTCCACAACAACGAAAGCACTTTTTCAATCTTTCATATACTAAGGGATTTCACTTGGAAAAGAAAATGTTCCATACTAATGAATTCGGGTCCATAACCGTGGGTTCCAATGCACGAGATCTTGTAGCACTTACCAATGAGGCCTTAGCGATTAGTATTACACAGAAGAAATCAATTATAGACACTAATACAATTAGATCCGCTCTTCATAGACAAACTTGGGATTTGCGATCCCAGGTAAGATCGGTTCAGGATCATGAGATCCTTTTCTATCAGATAGGAAGGGCTGTTGCACAAAATGTACTTCTAAGTAATTGCCCCATAGATCCTATATCTATCTATATGAAGAAGAAATCATGTAACGAAAGGGATTCTTATTTGTACAAATGGTACTTCGAACTTGGAACGAGCATGAAGAAATTAACGATACTTCTTTATCTTTTGAGTTGTTCTGCCGGATCGGTCGCCCAAGACCTTTGGTCTCTACCCGGACCCGATGAAAAAAATGGGATCACTTCTTATGGACTCGTTGAGAATGCTTCTGATCTAGTTCATGGCCTATTAGAAGTAGAAGGTGCTCTGGGGGGATCCTCACGGACAGAAAAAGATTGCAGTCAGTTTGATAATGATCGAGTGACATTGCTTCTTCGGCCCGAACCAAGGAATCCTTTAGATATGATGCAAAATGGGTCTTATTCTATCGTTGATCAGAGATTTCTCTATGAAAAATACGAATCGGAGTTTGAAGAAGGGGAAGTAGAAGGAGCCCTCGACCCGCAACAGATAGAAGAGGATTTATTCAATCACATAGTTTGGGCTCCTAGAATATGGCGCCCTTGGGGCTTTCTATTTTATTGTATCGAAAGGCCCAATGAATTGGGATTTCCCTATTGGGCCAGGTCATTTCGGGGCAAGCGGATCATTTATGATGAAGAGAATGAGCTTCAAGAGAATGATTCGGAGTTCTTGCAGAGTGGAACCATGCAGTACCAGACACGAGATAGATCTTCCAAAGAACAAGGCTTTTTTCGAATAAGCCAATTCATTTGGGACCCTGCAGATCCACTCTTTTTCCTATTCAAAGATCAGCCCCCTGTCTCTGTGTTTTCACATCGAGAATTCTTTGCAGATGAAGAGATGTCAAAAGGGCTTCTTACTTCCCAAACAGATCCTCCTACATCTATATATAAACGCTGGTTTATCAAGAATACGCAAGAAAAGCACTTCGAATTGTTGATTCATCACCAGAGATGGATTAGAACCAATAGTTCATTATCTAATGGATCTTTCCGTTCTAATACTCTATCCGAGAGTTATCAGTATTTATCAAATCTGTTCCTATCTAACGGAAGGCTATTGGATCAAATGACAAAGACATTGTTGAGAAAAAGATGGATTTTCCCGGATGAAATGAAAATTGGAGTCATGTAACAGGAGAAGGGTTTCCCATTCCTTAGCCGGAAGGATAAAGGATAT